TGAGTGTATCGGCGTTTCGGTTGTATTTTTTCTTTCTCGCAGAATCCCCCTTAAAGTCTCCCTCTTATACCACTTAGTAAGGGAACGAAGGGCTGGTACGTCTTAATAGATGTTTTGGTAAGCAATTCTCTTCCCTCTGTTAAAGCTACTCGACATTCCGGATTCCGGACTGAGCTTATTTCGATTTCGGTAATCGGTCTCGGAAATAAACCACTAACTGTTGGAGTGAGCGATCCGAGGGTGAGTTTCTCTTATCACTCTATCGGAAGAGGAGAGGCTATCCAACATCTTTTCTAGGCCTAGGCAGTACACTTCTACATTAGCGCACTCTCTCTTGCATTTCTGATTCATTTCTATGGGCGGTCTTTCTTGTGAGGAGCTACATCTTTCCTTTCATGAAGGAGTGAGGGGTTCATGGATATGGACCACGAACGGAGATAGACGGATTGACACTTCTTCTTACTTCTAAGAATCAGTCAACACAGGATTACCTACTTGGAAATCCCTCTCAAAGCCTTCGACGTACCACAGCCTCTTATCAAGCAGCTTCTTTTCCTGCTTCAGGACGTGTAGCTATATGGTTCTTGGGGTTGTTCCTTTCGAATAAACGCCTCTTAAGAGAAAGACCTCTTATGGCTTTTCCTTGATCCGGAGCTCTTTTTCGTTTCGTGGTTCGGCAAGCCGTGATTACCGTTACCCGCCTTTAGAAAATGCGTTCGACGCTACGGCTACGGGCCTTCCTGCTTTGCTTAACAAGTATAGCTATCCCCCAAGTTCCTGGAAAGTGTGCAATATAAGTAAGAATAAGATAAGATGAGGAAGAAGTGGAGTTTCGAAGTTCCTACATCGACTCGGTTTGAACGACCTTCTTGATCAATCACCTTTTTTGGGGCTGATATCGGCATTTTGATAGCTCCCGATGGGTCAAGGCATTAGGCTTTTCTTAAACCTTGTTGAAAGATAGTCAGTGAATGAATGTCCCTCGTTGTAGTAAGGGGTTTGGTTTCCCTTAGAAAGAATCCCCTCCGCTCTTAGAGTGGGTGTATTAAAATGCGCCCTATCTTAAGAAGAGGAAATCGTTTTATCTCTTCGTGTTCCCTTTTATTTTGTTTGTGTTGATATCCTTGCTCAAGGGCCTTACTCAAGGACCAAGACTACCTCTATTTTAGCAGCATTTTCGACTATTGCAGCAGATTCAATTTCCTTTATCTACTGATTAAGGTAGCTGCGGGAAAGGGACGTACCTTCGAGCTTTCGTGGTGTGGTACCGGCTTAACCTAAAGGAGATTTGCTCCTATAGCTGTTGTTGCTGTGGCTCAATCAGTTAATGTTGAATCTTCCACCCCTGAACGGTGAACAAACCAATCTACTTCTTCCGGATCTTAGGACACTTGAAGCAGGACTTACTTCAACAGATGGGGATTCATTAGCTGCCTATTTTCTGATTCTATACTTGATAAACCTTGATTACACCCCACCCAAGGGAGTGCAGCTCGAAAGCTAGTGAGTGAAGCGGAGGGGCGTAGCGAAAGCAAGAAATCCGTTAACAGCAGCAACAACAGCAGAAGCGATATTCTATAAAAGAAGTCAGGGCGTTTATCGAGGAAAAAGTGTGCTTTCGATGGCAAGGCCAGAACAACCAAGTATCCCCCATCATGAGCTATCAAAGGCCGATGTCGTAGCTCCAATCATTGAGACTTCTGCAAATAAGAAGAGGAGGAAGCACATCATCAAGGATGGAAAGACTAAAATCAGCAACTCCCCTTGGATCAGGGGATAACATGGGTTAGTCCGGCACGTTTCAAGCCGAGTGAAAACAAAACTCTACTTCATTTCCCACAGCTTATAGATCTGAAAAGACTTTATTTGTTCGATTCCTTCTATAGGGCATTTGGACTGAAAAAGCCTATTCGAATAGCAAAATTCGATAGAGTAGGTAAGCACCCTCGCCTCACTTACCTCACTCAAGAGAAATGGGGATATGTCAAATCATTACTATATACCATACCGTAGCGAAAGAACAACAACCTGAAAGGGCTCTCAATAGCGGGTATCGACATAAGACGAAAACAACGCAGTCACCCCTTCCTTAGGATCAGAAGCGTGAACAAGAGAAGTTCCTATTCATTTAGGACTTTCTAAGTCTAAGACTGAGTTCGGGTGTTTAGGCTTTTTAACCTTGTCCATCAAGGTTTTTGGCTCGCAATAAAGCTAGGGTCCTGATCGAGCAACTAGTAGTCCTATCTATCCACCTCTCCAGACACAATATCTTGAGTACCAATAATGGTGACCACATCTGCTGGCATGTGATGTTTGGACATAGAATCGAGTCCTTGTGAATGGGCAGAGCCAGGTGCTCTTATTTTACGACGGTAGGGACGATTGCTTCCATTACTGACCAGAAATACACCAAATTCTCCTTTAGGTGCTTCAACTGCAGTATAGGCAGAAGGAGCTGGTACGGAAAAACCTTCTGTATAAAGTTCGAAATGGTGAATTG